ATGAGTCGCGAAATGCTATGGTTCTTCCATATGATTTCTGAATTTATTCAGAAGTAATTCGTCGAGATCGTGCACCTTTTTCTTATTTATCCGAAAAATACTAAAAAATATTTTAAAGTGCAGCCGGATAGATCCAATCTATTCTTGAAATAGACAACTCGCACACACTCCCTTTCCAAAAAAAATCAATACACCAACCACTACAGTTAGATTTATTAGATTTGTTGCTAAAATATCGGTATTAAGCCCGAAACTCCCAGCGGATGGCCAGTGAGCTAAAAAAACGAAAGAATGGGTTACATTTTTCATATGCTCTCCTCTTATAGATAGGACGAACAAAGAACAAAGTTTTTTGATCACTTACTTCGCTCGCCCTTTTTTGATCGGTTTTTTTAATGCAATTTTTTTTAATGCAAATAGATTCAATCTAGTAATTTATTTTAGATTAAGTCTTAGGTCTCGTTTGACCTGTGAAAGACCTCCTTTGTTGAAATGTTCCCAAAATTCCTAAAATAAAAGGAAAAAGACTTTCCACTGTCCTAAACTAAGGACGGGAAGGAAGAAGGCGAGCATATCCTCTAAATTGATCATCCTCAAATCAGCCCTTCCTGGGGTAGGGTATTGTCTGTCCCGATAAATAGATAATTCCAGGAGTAATAAATAGGAGTAAAGTATTGATATAATTGGAATTGCAGAAGCAAATACCAATTTACTAAAAAAAGAAAAAAGTATCTAATCTAAAGGACTCATTTTCTTTTTTAGGATTAGACAAAAGGGTTCGCAAATAAAAGCGCTAGTGCCACAACTAGTCCATAAATTGTTAAAGCTTCCATAAAAGCTAGACTAAGCAATAAAGTACCTCGTATTTTACCTTCTGCTTCTGGCTGTCTCGCAATACCTTCTACAGCTTGTCCTGCAGCAGTACCTTGACCAACTCCAGGCCCAATAGAAGCAAGCCCTACGGCCAATCCAGCAGCAATAACGGAAGCAGCAGCAATTAGTGGATTCATGGTGAGTTCCTCGTGTCAAAAAAAAGAAATGGTTAAGGATACAATCAACCAAGAAATTCTTACTTCTAAGATCTATTGGGGAGAAGTAACTAAAAAGTACAAATTGAAATGATAATATGAATTGTCCGAACTACTTCGAGATCTCATTTTGAGTTTCTAATCATTAGAGGTTTGTGTAAATCCATATGATTCTTATTATTCTATTTCTCTTTCTTTCCAACCAACAACTCTTTCATTCCATCCTTCTTTCTTTACTCTTCGATATCCTTGAGTTCCTTTTTTTTCCCTATAATCTAATCCATAATAAAAGATGAAATAGAGGAAGAACCCCTATTGAAATCGACCTAATCCAAATCCAATAGGAATTAAATCAAGATATACAATTGATAACAATATGCTGCATAGAACTGGATATGGAATCCAATTCCATATAGAGGGAATTCGATATATCGGATTAGATAATGAATCTAACTTAGGAATATATAATATCCCATATACACTTGTTTCTTCTATTTTGCGTATTTTCTTATTTTCTATTGAATCGGATTCTAAAATCATTCCTTAAAGTGGAAACCCGCACAAAAGATGACTGGACTTCTAGACATTAAGGATATGGATCTAGCCTGACTCCGCCCCCCTTAATGCATATATACTTTGACAATTCCGTAATGTAATATAGTCTATTCTCTCTCCTACAACTCTAGGTTGTATATTCATACGCATTTCTAACTATTTTGTTTGTTTTCCAACCAAGCGGATTATCTGGAACCATGCATGAATTGAGCTAAGCTAAAAAAAAAGACTATTTCGAAAACTAGTCAATTCAATGATGACCTTCCATGGATTCACCTATATAGGCTGCGGCTAACGTTGCAAAAATAAGAGCTTGAATACCGCTTGTAAATAATCCAAGAAACATGACCGGTATAGGGACTACTAAGGGGACTAAAGAAACAAGAACAACAACGACTAATTCATCCGCCAATATATTCCCGAAAAGTCGAAAACTAAGCGATAATGGTTTTGTGAAATCTTCTAGGATGTTAATTGGTAAAAGGATTGGAGTTGGTTTAATATATTTCTCGAAATAACTCAATCCTTTTTTGCTAAGACCCGCATAAAAATATGCCGCTGACGTGAGTAAAGCTAAAGCAACAGTAGTATTTATATCATTCGTGGGCGCTGCTAATTCCCCATGGGGTAACTGTATAATTTTCCAAGGTAAAAGAGCACCCGACCAATTCGAAACAAAAATAAAAAGGAACATAGTTCCAATAAAGGGAACCCAGGGACCATATTCTTCTCCAATCTGAGTTTTGCTCAAGTCTCGAATAAACTCAAGCACATATTCGAAGAAATTCTGACCGTCGGTCGGGATGGTTTGTGGATTCCGAACAGCTATGATAACTGAACCTAGCAAGATAGTAATTACGACCCAAGAAGTGATGAGTACTTGGGCATGAATTTGGAAACTTCCTATTTGCCAATAGAAGTGTTGGCCTACTTCTACACCCGATATATCGTATAACCCCTTGAGTGTTTTAATGGAACATGGTATAATATTCATATTGTCCTCTGATAAAAATTGAACTTCAAAAAAGGAATTCTTTTGATTCAACCATCTCTTTCTCAACTCAGCAACTTGAAGTATTAATCTTATATTTAGGATACCAAGAAATCACATCAGATCATAATATATATCAATACCCTCTAATATATATCAATATTCCCCTTCTTTTATCTATACAAAACAAAAAAGAATAGTAAGTGATCCCATAAATCTACGCAGTTGCCCAAGAATTAACTATTCTTCTTAGTTAACGATTTCTTATATAGAGAGAACGGCCCTCACAAATTGCAAATACTAATTTGTTAAGAATCAATCGAATTGAAGTCATAGTGTCATCGTTGGCTGGAATCGATATATTCGCGAGATCTGGGTCACAATTTGTATCGACTAAAGAAATAGTAGGAATCCCCAAAATGGCACATTCCCGAAGAGCTATATACTCTTTTTGCTGATCGAGGACGATCACAATGTCCGGCAACCTCGTCATATATTTGATCCCGCCGAGATATCTTTGCAAGGTCGATAATTTTCTCTTCAAGATTGCCACATCTCTTTTTGGGAGATGGTGGAATTTTCCCATCTTTTCTTCTGCTCTTAAGTCTCTAAATTGAGAAAGTCTAGTTTTCGTAATCGCCCAATTCGTTAACATACCACTGAAACACTTTTTATTAACATAATGACAACGAGCCCTTATTGCAGCTGATGCTACTAAATCCGCTGCTCTTTTTTTGGTACCAAGAATTAAGAAGCTTTTTCCCTGACTTGCTGCATCAAAAACTAAATCACAAGCTTCTGATAAAAAGCGAGCCGTTCTAGCGAGATTTGTAATATGAGTACCTTTACGCTTTGCCGAGATGTAAGGGGCCATTTTAGGATTCCATTTCTTAATACCATGACCAAAATGAACTCCCGCTTCTATCATCTCTTTCAAATTGATGTTCCAATATCTTCGTGTCATTTTTTCCACACTTCCTTTTGATTTTTTCTTTTTTTTTTTCATCCTACCATTCCATTACGGAATTTTTTTCTTTTTGAAGATTAAGAAAGAGCCGAAATAGCTTGAAATAAATAATAATTGTTTCGATGTAACCTTCCACTGAGAATTGGCCATTGATACATGGTATAAACGTAACCTTAATGAATTAACTGATTTCTTTTACTTATTAAAATAAAAATAGAAAATCTGACCTGTTAGTGTTCTAAGGTCAAAAGTCTAGTTTAAAGTCAAAAAATCTGCTTTATGTATCCTTAAATCGTATAAATGGGGGTAAATGGGGTTCTGATATCTCATAGAAATTGTTTGTTACGTCAGAATCAGAAGAAACTAATTCTGTATGGAGAAACAAAATATCTTTCATTTCCGACGCGAATAGATTTTTTTTTTGAATTTCGAAATAAAGGTTCTTGTCTTGTGGGGAACAATGCACAAATTTTTGGAATCCGGTACCAACAGGTATAATCCCCCCCAGAACTACGTTTTCTTTCAGGCCTTTCAACCAATCAATACGACCTCGTAGGGCAGCTTTTGCTAAAACTCGAGCAGTTTCTTGAAAACTTGCTTCAGATATGAAACTTTTGGTATTCAGGGAAGCCCTTGTTATTCCCAATAAGATTGCCCGATAATAGATCGATTCATCCAAAGCTCGCCCTGCTCGTTCCGCTCGCAATAATCCGATTAATTCCCCAGGTGAAAAAACATTAGACATTCCATCTTCGGAAACCCGCACTTTTGATGTTACTTGGCGTATAATAATCTCTATATGTCTATTATGGATCTGTACCCCTTGGGATCGATAAACCTTTTGGATCTTATTAACCAAAGAGATACGACTTTGGGCTATGGTTAGCTCAGCTCCAATCAAGAACCCCCAGGGGACCCCAAGAATTCTTGGTATACGCTCATTCCAATCCTCAATTCTCCTTTCGAGATTCGGCGATAGTGAATCAATTGAACGCGCTTCAAAGATTTGTTCTACTTTTGGAAGACCTTGCGTTATGTCACTAGATCTCGATTTTTCATATATAAACGTAACTAACCTATCTCCTTTGTAAAGGATTTCTCCATAATGACCATGAAAAGTTGCTCCTGTAGTGGCCAAATAAGGCTTAGCTGCTCTTATAACAAAGGAATCTATATTAACAATGAAAATTTGACCAGATTTTTTTATGTGCGATTTAAATAGACATACATTTTCGCAAATAAATTGTCCAAGGTGAATTATTGCCAAAGTCTCCTCCCAAGAATCATGATGGAGAAAGTGCCAATTCAAATGGAATGGATCCAACATGATGTTACTATCGAAATTTGAAATCCTTTGATTTTCATCTATTAAAGAGTACTTAAGCCCTTGAAGTACTTGGAAGGTTTGTTTCAAATTGTCAAGGAACAAATATTTTTTTAACAGGATCTGATTATGCGTTAGTAAATAGTAAGATGAAGAAAAATTCGATATATTAGGTACAATAGCGGCTAAGGGCCCAAAAATATCTCGAATAGGAATTCTAGGATTCGATTCTTTTACCGCATTGGGATATTTCGAATTCTTGAATAAACCAATTCGAGAACAGTTGGATGCCAACAAAATCATCAAAGATTGGTATTCTTTATTTCGATTCAACAAGGTGCCAATAGCTTCTTGAGGTTGGCTAAGTGATTGAATCTTCGCCTTGGAATAAAACGAATTGGTATTGGTGCGATCTAACCTATTATTGGGAATCGGTCCTGCACTTGTCCTATCATACCTTCTTCGTGTATACGAAATAGTGGACTTGACTAACTCAATTCTTAGGAAATCACGAATCAGATCATTTGCTCTTACCTCAACAAGGGAAGCACGAGCCTCCTCTTTTTCTTCTTGTTCCCAATTCACTACTAAGCAAGTTCGAACAAATTGACTATTCGTGTGATAAATTCTTTGAGTTAACTTGCTATTTTCATGAGAAATAAAATTGACAAGTCGAAGTTGGAGATTATCCTCTTCTTGCAAGAGATCCTGCGGGAAAAGTGTTGCTAAATTTCTCCCTTCGTCCATTTCATATGCGACTGCAGGTCGAACCGAAACAAAATACTTTTCCTTGCTCTTGAGAATTTTTTTCCGTTGAACATAGACCCAATTTTTCCTTTTTTTTGATTCCTTAGAATCTTTCTTTTCTCTTTCTGGTGGTATCAAACTACCACCTAATATCTTATCCGCTTCTTCAGGAAAATAAATATCTCCGGAAAAGATTTTGAGTTCCGTATGGCTTTTTTTTCTATTCACTCGGACCAATCCACCTAGTCGACTTCTTGTATTTTTTGTGAGTTGTGTATCCACTCCAATGATACTATTATCAAGTACCTTTAGGGATGAGGATCTCGGCAAGATATGCAGCTCTTGAAGAATGAAAAAAAACCGATCTAGTTCTTTTTGGTATTTTAGACTAAATTCTTTTATTCCTCGATGCTCAATCAAACCCTCTTTTTTTAAGATGGAATCTTCCTCTGGGCTCCCGTATTCGTCCTCTGAGTCTTCTTCTGAGTCTTCCTCTAAAGTACCATATTCGTCCTCTGAGCCTTCCTCCGGGCTCCCATATTCGTCTTCTGAGTCTTCCTCTAGACTTCCATATTCGTCCTCTCGGGTCCTATATTCGTTCTCTGGGCTCCCATATTCGTCCTCTGAGTCTTCCTCTCGAGTCCTATATTCGTCCTCTAGGGTCCTATATCTAAATTTAACAATTCCTGAACCCTTTTTATCTTTTCTGTATCGTGGATCGTCAAAATAAGCAAAAATAGTATTTCTACGTAAAACACCCATAAAGGGTATTTCAATCGAAATCCCCAAACAGGATATTAGTTCTTTCTCTTGTTCTTGATGATATTGTAATGGAATGACGAACCCATTTCTTCGCTTTTTCGCCAATAAATCCGAATTATCTTGAAGAATAGAAGGATAGACAAAATTCCAATGGCCGTTGGACATGATTCGATCCGGCGTTGAATAATCAAGAATTTCCCTATCTTTTTTACCAAAAGTATCCAACAGTCTATGTCTTACTTGATCATTAGCCATTGAGAGGTCAAAGATATATCTTCCGTCAACAGAAAAAGAATAAGTATTCATTTGATCTTGATCCTTGTGGAGCGAAAAAGACGCTATACTGGATCTGCACATACTTACTGACAATATCCATAAATGGCTTGTTTTTGGTAATCGACGAAGATTACCATATTGATATTCGGGCGCATGGTAAACATCAGTACTCCAGTGCATTTCCCCGTCTGATTCGGAATAAATATGCTTTTGTACCCTCTCTTTAAAATGCAAAGTGGACGTTCCGGCACGAATCTCCGCAATTACTTGTTCGGATTCTACATATTGATCATTTTGCACTAGAATCAAGCTTTTTGAGGGAATATTTACACTATATAGAATATCCTGACTCTGAATAGTTACATGCAAGTCTATATAACATAGAAAAGCAGGCTGCCCATGACGGGTACGTGTGGGGTGAACCAAATCCTCATTGAATTGGATTTTTCCATTCGAAGGGGATCGTACAAGGTCGGCAGTACCCCCTGTGAATACTCCACCAGTATGAAAAGTTCTTAATGTTAGTTGAGTCCCTGGCTCCCCAATTGATTGACCCGCAATAATACCTATGGCTTCCCCTAATTCGACCAGATCGCCATGAGTGGGACTCCGACCATAACATAATTGACAAATCCAAGATGTGCTCCGGCAAGTAAAGGGGGTTCTAATATATATTGGTTGTGCTCGAAATGGTTGTGCTCGAAAGGCAGTTATGAATCGATTGACTAATCCAATTCCAATATCTTGATTTCGAGCGGCAATGCATCGTGAACCGATATATATATCGTCTGCTAATACACGACCAATTAGTGTTTGGACAAAAAGTTTTTCCGTCATCCCATTTTGAGGACTCACAGAAATACCTCGGATAGTACCACAATCTCTTCTACGCACAATAATATGTTGAACTACTTCAACAAGTCTACGTGTAAGATATCCAGCATCCGCTGTTCGTACAGCAGTATCTACAACCCCTTTGCGGGCTCCGTAGCAGGAAATTATATATTCTGTCAAAGAAAGCCCCTCGCGTAAATTGCTTTGAATAGGTAAATCAATCATTTGTCCTTGAGGATCCGCCATTAATCCTCTCATACCTACTAATTGGTGTACTTGAGATGCATTTCCTCTAGCTCCTGAAAAAGACATTAGATAGACTGGATTAGAAGGATCCGTTATCCGAAAATTCGAATTCATTTCTTGTTTCAAATATTCACTTGTAGTATACCATATCTCAACGGATTGGCGTAATTTTTCTACCGCGTGTACAGCCCCATAATAATAGTGTTTCTCCAAAAGAAAACTCTGTTGTTCTGCGTCTTGGACTAACCATCCCTTAGAGGGTATTGTTAAAAGATCCTCGATTCCTAATGAAATCGATGTAGTAGTGGCTTGATGAAAGCCCAGAGTCTTTATTTGATCCAGTATATGGGATGTATATCCCATTCCGAAATGATCTATTAATCTGCTAATAAGTCGTTTCATAGCAGTTCCGTCTATCTCTTTATTATGAAAGACCAGATTGGCCCGTTCCGCCATACATAAGTACCCCCTTTTTCGGCTGAGTAGGATTCGACAATTGCTGAGTAGGATTCGACAATGGGCCTGAGTCAGTGATTCAAAATTTAATTAACTTCCTTTCCTTAATCTCAATCTGGATTCGCGCGGCAAAAATGATGATACTAGCGAAATAGGAATGCCCCCCGAAAGGGGCATTGCCGAATCTAACCTCTTTGTTTAGATAGTGTATGAATAGGCCTGACTAAATCCTTGTATGGCTTCCTCTATTTCTCTATAAAAAGAAATATGACCAAGAGTGCTTCGAATGTATATAGAACGGATTTCTTTTTTTCTATTTCCCACTATTAGATAGTGGGCATAAATCTCATGATAAGTCCCCAAAGATTCATATTGAACTTCAATCGGAACTTCTCTTGACCCAATGACGCGGTGATCTAGTTTCCATCGGAGCCACAAGGGACTGTCTAAACGGATTCGTTTCTGTCTATAAGCTCCCAGTGCATCATAGGAACTAGAAAAATGGGGTTCTTTATCTTTCGTATACTTATAATTATTATTATTGTAACTTACTTTTTGATTTGGATAGTTTCCGCAACTATTATATCTATTTGCACAAATACCCCGACGGTTTCCAATCGTTAATACATAAAGTCCGATAAGCATGTCTTGGGTCGGTACGCAAATAGGATCTCCAATAGCAGGAGATAGGAGATTCATATGGGAAAACATGAGTAAACGGGCTTCCGCCTGAGCTTCCAAGGATAAAGGTAGATGAACAGCCATTTGATCCCCATCAAAGTCCGCATTGAAACCCTTACACACTAATGGGTGTAAACAAATAGTACGCCCCTCTACTAAAGTAGGTTGGAAAGCCTGTATGCCTAATCTATGCAGGGTAGGTGCTCTATTCAACAGTACAGGATGTCCCCGCATAACTTCTTGAAGTATTTCCCATACAATGGGTTCCTTTTCCAAAATTTTCCTTTTAGCAATCCTGACATTAGAAGTAGCGCGTTTCGTGATTAAATCGCGAATTACAAATAGCTGAAAAAGCTTTATTGCTATCTCTAGAGGTAATCCACATTGATGTAATGAAAGCGAAGGACCCACAACAATGACAGAACGCCCCGAGTAATCGACTCGTTTCCCAAGTAGAGTCTCGCGAAACCTTCCCTCTTTACCTTCAATTACATCTGAAAGTGATTTGTATACTTTATTGTGACCATCCCTCGTTGGTTGCCCGCGGGACCCACTATCCAGAAGTGTATCCACGGCTTCTTGTACCAATTTTTCCTGGCACATTACTAAATCTGCTGGCGCTAATTCACTTCTTTTTAATAGATAGGCAAGGTTGTTGTTCCGACGGATAACTCTCTTATAAAGTTCATTAATATCCGAAGTCACTACTTTATCCCCAGACCTATAAACAATGGGTCTCAATTCGGGAGGAAGAACCGGTAATAAGCACAAAACCATCCATTCTGGTTCTACATTTGTTTGAATAAAATGTTTCGCCAATTGCATGCGTCTAATCAAAAAAACTTTTCTTATTCGTCTTTTTCTATCTTCCCATTCATCTCCACTATACCCCTCGTCTTCTAATTCCTTCCATTCGACCAAGGAATTCTCTATAATAATTCGCAAATCCAAATCTGCTAATTGTTCTCTAATAGCACCTGCTCCTGTCGCAATTTCCCGATTTCGAAATGTTGCAAAGCCTGGGGTAGAAAAAAAGGGAGAAATGCTGTGATTACAGGATGAAATTTCATCTTCAAATAAACCTCGTAATCGTAAGAAAGTAGGTTTTTTAGCGCTGGGCCTAGCAAAAGAGAAATCGCCGTATACTAGGCCCTCCAATTTCTTAAGGGGTTTATCTAAAAGGTTCGCGATATAACTAGGAAGACCTTTCAAATACCACACATGAGTCACGGGACATGCGAGTTTGATGTATCCCATTTGGTATCTTCGTATCCGAGAATCAACAAATTCTACCCCGCATTTTTGGCAAAATCTTTCGTCTTCGTTTTCAGCTACGCTCGCTCGAGAATTTCCACAAGCACAAATTCCGCTTTTTATGGGTCCAAAGATTCTTTCGCAAAACAATCCATCTTTTTCTGGTTTATCGGTTTTATAATGAAAAGTAGAGGGCCTTGTGACTTCGCCAACGACTTCCCCATTAGGTAGGTTTTTGTTAGCCCAAGCCTTTATTTGTTGAGGGGAAACGAGTCCAATTTGGAGTTGTTGATGTTTATATTGGTCAATCATAAAATAGATATAAGAAAAGAATTTATATTTATTCCGATCAAACTTCCTCCCTATTAATCTGGAAGTTCTTCTCAGATACAAGGAAATGATTCAGTTCTAGAGCCAAAGATCGTAGTTCTCGAACGAGCACTCGAAAAGATTCTGGAGGATCCTCGTGATTAGGTACTCTTTTTCCCCAGATCGTAGCATTAAGTATTTCTTGGCGAGCTATAAGATGATCAGATTTATAAGTAAGTATCTCTTGTAAAATATGAGCAACACCAAATCCTTCTAAAGCCCAAACTTCCATTTCTCCTACTCGTTGTCCCCCTTGCTTGGCTCTTCCTCTAACGGGTTGTTGTGTAACAAGTGAGTAGGGCCCAGTAGAACGTCCATGGATTTTCTCATCAACTTGATGAATTAATTTTAAGATATAGGACTTCCCTATTAGGACAGGTTGTTCGAAGGGGTCTCCTGTTCTTCCATCAAATATTCTACTTTTTCCCGGGTACTCGGGTTCAAATACCCATGGATTTTTTGTTTGTTTACTGGCTTCATATAATTCTGAAAACACAAGTTTTCTTGAAGCCTCTTGCTCATATCTCTCATCAAAGGGTGCTATTCTATAATGTTTCTTTAGCAGATCCCCTGCTAATCCGAGCGAGCTTTCAAATATTTGTCCCACATTCATTCGTGAGGGTACTCCTAAGGGATTGAAGACCATATCAACGGGTGTTCCATCTTGCAAATAGGGCATATCTTGCCTAGGCAAAATTTTGGAAATGATCCCCTTATTCCCGTGTCTTCCGGCTACTTTATCCCCAACTTTGATTTCACGTTTCTGTAAAATATATACACGAACCATTATGTCTAGGGGGTCCCTCTGGATCCATTTCACATCGATAACGCGCCCTCTTCCACCTATAGATAGTTTGAGAGAAGTTTCTTTTGAAGTGGATACCTCAAGACCGAATATGGCCCGTAATAATCCAGCTTCCGCGATATACGACGATTCGCTCGCTATCTGAGGCGTTAATTTACCTACTAAAATAGCGCCAGTTTCTACCCAGGATCCCAACCTAACAACTCCATTTCTGTCCAAATTGCGGAGTAAATGTTCTTCTAGATGTGGTATTTCTTTAGTGATTTTTTCAGCGGAGCCTTGGCTTGTCGTATCCGTCTGAATTTCATATTTTCGTATGTGAAAAGAAGTATAAATATCCTCATATACCAAACGTTCACTAATTAGTACTGCGTCTTCAAAATTGTAACCTTCCCATGGCATATAAGCTACTAATACGTTTTTTCCTAAAGCAAGTTCCCCACCAACTGTAGCAGCTCCCTCTGCTAAAATTTGTCCTTTTTTAATGGATTTACCCCACGGAACCCGAGGTTTTTGGTGCATACAAGTATTTTTGTTAGAACGCCGATGGGTAACTAAAGGAATACTTATAGTCTTCCCACTACTTGATAAAAGGATCTTGTGACTATCAGTAGAAATGATCTTTCCCTCGCGTTCGGCTATAACGGAAACCCTCGAATCTAGAGCTGTTTGGCGTTCCAATCCAGTTCCAACAATGCACTTTTCGGACCGAGAAAGCGGAACTGCTTGGCGTTGCATATTAGAACTCATTAAAGCCCGATTCGCATCATTATGCTCAATAAAAGGAATGAGAGAACCTCCAATAGAAAAATATTGGAAAGGAAAAATACTTCTAACATGAATCTGTTCCCATGCAATAGTCAGGAATTCTTGACGGTATCTAGCTGGAACAACCTGTTCTTCCTGAATACCCTGATTCAAAGACAAAGAATTTCCTGCTGCTATCATATAATATTCATCTCTATTTGGTGATAAATAAACCACCTGTCTCTCTTTTTTTTCTTTTGCTTTCTCAGATATTTTATAAAACGGACTCTCTATGGATCCCCACCAGTGATCAATTCTCGCATGAATAGCTAAGGATCCAGTAAGTCCAACATTGATTCCTTCGGACGTGTCAATTGGACAAATACGCCCATAGTGACTCGGATGAATATCTCGGCTCCGAAAACTTGCAGTTCTCCCCGTCAATCCTCCAGGACCCAAACAACTCACTTTTCGCCCATGAACAGTTTGTGTCAATGGATTAGTTTGATCAAAAACTTGAGATAAGGGGTATGTGCCAAAAAAGGTTTCATAAGTAGTTATTAATAAAATCGAAGTTGAAGTTGGAGTTACCAAAGTTTGTGGAGTCGGTTTCGATTGACGTATGAATACTCTACGGATAGTTTTTTGAACCGCATGTTGTAAACGATCAAGAGCCAGTCCGAATTGATCTTGTAACAGATCTGCAACCGAACGAATACGTTTATTTTTCAAGTGATTCATATCGTCATTGTCAAGTATACCCGTTCCAAATTTCATTCCAATCAAATGATCCGTAGCGGCCAATACATCTCGTGGTAACAAGAATGTATTGTTCTGAGGTATATCAAGATTCAGTCTCCGATTCATATTTCGTCGACCAATCCTTCCTAATTCACATTTTTGTTGAAAAAATTTCTTTTGTAATTCCTCACATAAGGACTCCGAAAATACCAGGTCCCCACTTACACAAGCAAATTGTTGATAAAACTCCAAAATAGCTTTTTCTTTTGACTCAATCCTCTTCTTCTCCTTAGCATTCGGGAAAGACAAGAAAATTTCAGGGTAGGAAACATTATCTAGAATTTCTCTTAGATTCGAACCCATAGCTGATGATAGAACTAGAATAGATATCTTTTGTTTTCTACTCACGCGAGCCCATATCCTTTCTTTTTTATCAATTGCTAATTCCGATCTTCCTCCCCAATCTGATATTATAGTCCCGGTGTAGATAGAAATTCCCTTATGGTCTAATTCCGAGCGGTAGTAAATACCAGGACTTAGCAATATTTGATTGATCACAATTCGGTATATTCCATTTATTATAAATGTTCCTAAGGAATTCATTATAGGAATGTTTCCAATAGAAATGGTTTGCTTTTGCACATCGAAACCAAAAATGAATCTCGCAGATACATATAATTCGGAAGAATAGGTGAGTGATTCATACACAGCATCCCTTTCTTTTATCGAGGGTTCTAGCAATTGATATCCTTTCGCAAATAATTGAAATGCAATTTCGTGATCTGGATCTTTAATTGTTGGAAACTTCTCAAGTTCTTCTGCCAAGCCTTGATTAATGAACCTAAAAAATCCCTCGAATTGGATCTGACTAAATCCGGGTATTGTGGACATTCCCTCATTTCCATTCCGGAGCATCTTAATCTTAAGTTTCCTTTTTATCGAAGAAAAATTCCATTATCAGCTCACTCTTCATCAATCCCTATGGATCGATCTAGCAATCATGGAATCTATATTCTGTTTACTGAATCACATGAAATTCTAGGGAACTCCACATACGTATTTCATATATGTATTTCATACATATGAATAGAGACAATTTCGAGGAAAGTTCGAATTTGCCAGGGATACAAATCGAATGAAAATGAATTGATAAAACATTCCTAGAAAAAAATTCTGCCACTTAATGATATTCTAATCAGATTGGATGGCAAAGATTTCTCATTTTATCTCCTTTCTATGAATGGGATAAAGCCATAATATAATAATTTATAAGCACTAGAAAGTTTGACTTTAGTTCGATTTAGAATAGCACGCTTAGTTTAATTTCAAAAAAGAATTGGAGGGTTCTTTTTTGTTTCGTAGTAGTAGAATTGCTAGAAAATATAGGATTTCATTGTAGAATCCTAAAATAAAGTAAGTCCTTTTTTTAAGTACATGCCAATCTAGTTATCCACCTCTCCACATATCCCTGCTTTTATCGTAATTTCACTTGGGTGGGCCAAGATGGTCAGGTTATACTCTATATCAGAGCAAATTTCCTTTTTTTATTCAAGATATTTAATGCAATGAAAAATTAAAGCACGATTCCCCATAGAGATATGTACATAAGGGGGATCCATGGATAATAATGCTGTTATGGATAATAATGTTGTTATGGGGATAATAATGCTGTTCGGACCTGTAGTTTGCCTATACATGGATTAGGCATAAATCCATTCTATTTTATTATGCCATTAAAAGGAAGGAGGGGAGAGAATACCAATTTAAGAGTCGTTCACTACTGCAATTAAAAAAAAAAAAAAAGAGAATTCTAGTTAATGGTTCCAATTTGTTCTGAATTTTGCAGCCTGTGACTGGAAATCCACTTTTTCTCCTTTTTCATCTCAATAGAAAGAAAAGGGAAGTTTTCTAGTGTTAGCAATGTGTGTTTTAAGATAGAATCCCTCGAGGAGAATAATCGAAACTGGATCCAAAAAAAGCAGGAATAGATTTTTTGAAAAATATTGGAAAAAAGTAAGTTGAATTAGATTCAAGATAAAAGAAAGGGGGTTTTAGTAAGAAAACGTGGATGAATACTTGCTCTTTTCTCGATTTTAGATCGGATTTTTTGGCGGCATGGCCAAGCGGTAAGGCAGGGGACTGCAAATCCTTTATCCCCAGTTCAAATCTGGGTGCCGCCTGATCAATAAAATACTTAGGCTTATAGTACTGATCGAACTCGACAAATTCGTACCCCGCATAAGCTGGGGCAAGAGAATAACTAGGCCTGGCGATACTGGATTTTGAGAATCCATAGTTCTATCCTCAAACTAGGGTTTGTTTTGTCGGTAGTGGCCAAAATGGCTACCAATAGGGATGAGGTAGCGTTTACTTATTCTTTTATTAATTTGAATTGATTCTTAATTGATTCGATTCGAGAATTTAAAACTACGAGGCTAAGATGTCAGAAATCTTGATATCCAAAGGGCTCCTAAGGGGCATTTTTTTTTCAATCTAAGATTGAAGAAGGGACTCCACGAAGGAATATCAAGACTTCCTAATTATTATACATTTTATTTATCGTACATCTTATGCTACCTACATACACTAAAGTAAGGGCTACTGATTCTGTCGAGAATCAGATTGAATAGGCTGATCAAAAATCAATTTCGGAGTTGTGGATAAAGTCTCCTCATTCTTTCATAGAATGATAGAAAGCGGGGCTGTAGGGTTTAGGTTAAAAATAAACATAGGCAAGGTAAAGGTAGGTATCCAATAAATATTTATCTATCCTAATTTTATGGTATATTCTGACGTCCTTTGCTTATAAAAAAAAGGGTAACAAAAGGAAGAAAAAATCTTCCTATTCCCGCGTCTTCTATTCAGGACATCATCCCCGTACTCTTTTTTAAGGAAAAGGGCTATGTATCGTATTTATACTTAATGCTCCTCAATTCTACCAGAAATCCTATAAGAATTTGTTAGGAGTAAATTCTTTGAACTGACTCCTCCATAGCCTTAGGGCAGAATCCCCTTTTGACTCTGTACCCTTGATTCCACTATGATTATTGATCAATAGTAGAATAATTCCTTCATAGAAATAGGAGACATAATTTACATGGATATAGTAAGTCTCGCTTGGGCTGCTTTAATGGTAGTCTTTACATTTTCTCTTTCACTAGTAGTATGGGGGAGGAGTGGACTCTAGGGATACTACTAATTGATTGAGTAGTCGAATTGTTGTATCAACTCTTTTCTTTAATTGATCGTTTTGCATTAATCATTTTGCCAAACTTTATTCTTTCTTTCTTTAGTTTTGTTTCACTCCTGTAAGAAACTCTTGTAAGAAGGAGTCGTTCTATTCTACTATATAGAATAGAAAGAGCGATTACAGCAATTCATAATTTCTACTAGAAGTGACGAATGGTTAAAAAAGTTCTATACATAAGAAAATTAGACTTTCTTCCACGGAGCTATTCATAACATATCGCACACTTTCCATTTGTTTTATACTCTTTTCTTATTCTTAGAAAAATTTTTATGCTCTTTTGAAGCATCTCGCCCCATGTTTAAGCATGAAAGATTCGCTGATTTTTACTTTTACTTTTTTTCTTTTACTATAGTCTATTCTCATATTATTTTTCTCTCCCTCCATGGATTCTTTCGTGAAGAATTTTCTTCGATTTTTTTATTTTGACTTGATTGAAATTAAGTGGATGCAGTGAAAAAAGAAATTGAATTAGACTACTATTTCAATCTACTAATCTATTCTATGTAGATTCAAGATAATATAATAGAAAGACTCTAAAGTGTGGTAGAAAAAACTATATGTAGTTCTTTCTACCACACTTTATGATTCCAACCAGATCCTTTCATTTAAGACTTGGATTTTTATTTTATTTAATCCCTTTTTCATTTCTTCAATGATTAATTGGAATTCCAATTAATCATTTTGGCTGACTGTTTTTACATAAATAATAAGTAAAAAGGCAGTAGGAACTAGAATGAACAGTGCAGTAGCAATAAATGCGAGAATATTGACTTCCATAACCTCTTTTTTTTTTTTTCGCAATAACTCGGGATGTAATCCCATGGAGAGGAAAAAGGGGTATCCTGTAAATTCAAGGGGAGGACTTCCATTCTGATAATACTGAATCAATTCAATATTATGAATATCGGATCTATCAAATCAATTCATGGTTGAGAGTGGAATAGTATAACATAGGAAGATCCCTTATCCATACTAAGACCAAAATAGGTTTTTTGATTGGATTAGGAATTCTCTCTTTTTTTCATCCTTTTCTACTTTTTCTTTTCTATATCTATAACCCATGATCTTTCTTATCTTATCCAATTTCCCTTCCTTTTTCTTATAGTTATACATACAATTATGTATGTATTATATGACCGACTTTCTATGGGTCACATAGACATCCAAATAAGCAGTAGAAGTAGAAGTGAGATGGAGAAAAGAGGGCTTAAATAAAAAAAATCGAATATTTTAAATTTAGGAAAAAGGGCGTTTGCTTTGCTTGGTTTTTCTTTTTTTTTTATTAGATTACTATCAATATCTACTTTTGGGGTCTAAAGATGAGAGCGGATCCATAAAAAAGGAGTCCGCAAATGGAATGAGAATGAGATAGATTCTTTCCAATTAGTCATTGAACATACACAAACAAAGTTGGAACTACAAAATGGGAGGGGCCTGGTTTAACCCAAAAAGTACTAATTATATTAAATTCACTGTCTAAGAATAAACGAATACAATTTATGTATGGATTCCGATAAAATACCGGTACTCTATTCCATAATCCATAAGAGTCGAATAGGAAGTTAAGATGAGGATGGTATCATCATAAGGATAGAGTAATATCCTAAATTATACTAATCCACGTATGATATGTACGTTTTTCTTTATCAACCGGGAGTAGTGAAAATAAAATTTCTATAGGCTTCCCCTCCCTCTTTAATGAAAAATGCGAAATAAAAAAAGTGAAGTAAGGATGCCCCATAGGTATTTGATCTTGTCTCCTGTCCCCCCTTTTTTGATGGAAATTTTTCATGGAAAAAGGAAAGATGAATTTATCCATTCATTGAACCCTAGTTCGGGACTGACGGGGCTCGAACCCGCAGCTTCCGCCTTGACAGGGCGGTGCTCTGACCAATTGAACTACAATCCCCGCGGGGTGTATGGCATACCTATATCCATTTAAAAATAGAACCATAAGAAGATTCGATTCGTCTGTCGTACTCTAAGAAATAGACGAATCATATACTACATACCCACATAAATCATATACTACATACCCACATATCGTATGTGGGTATAGTGAGAGTGACATAATTAGTATGTCGCGATTTTTTATCGCTAAAAATGGATGATAATCCACCTTTCAATAAGAAAAACTCTTTTGTTTGTAAAAAAGGAATGAGAGAGATATGGATTAGAAAGAAATTTCCCCCTTTCTCTTTATCCTTTATTTCTATGGATCAGACATTTTTTTTTATGGAAGAAAAAAAATGGATTTAGTTCATATTCACGAAGCCCTAGATTTTTGGGCCGAGCTGGATTTGAACCAGCGTAGACATATCGTCAACGAATTTACAGTCCGTCCCCATTAACCGCTCGGGCATCGACCCAGGAAGAATTTATTCTAGGGTTTTTGATAATCTATGATTAACCTCCTTTCATAATACTCCCTACCCCCAGGGGAAGTCGAATCCCCGCTGCCTCCTTGAAAGAGAGATGTCCTGAACCACTAGACGATAGGGGCATCACTAGACGATAGGGCCATATACAACCGCTCGTCATTATACTATAATGATAGTATGAGCAGTTTTTTGGAATTGTCAATATACTCGAAGAGTATAACTAGATCCAAAGCAAAGAGTCTTTCCTACTTTTCTGTTATGCTTTCTTAGGATTTTTTTTTAGTTGATGGTTAGGTTAATTCACGGATCATCCCCTACTTTTTAGGGAAATTCATTTAAAGGGTATAGAATAAGAATAGATTAATAAAAGGGATTCTAGATTAGTTCAGTACAGGTAGTGATTTGATTGATCTAACAGGAAAAAGAGTCCAATTTGATTTCTTTTTTGCAATTTACACTTCGTGCTTCGTTTAGTGTTCAGACCAAAAATGCATGCATCCCGCACTAAGTCATAAAATTCTAGAAAAAATAGAGAAATTTTCAAAAACAAAGAAAAAAAGGTGAATAAATAAAAAATTTAGTAGAAAAGTACTTTATCGGATTCGAACCGATGACTTACGTCTTACCATGGCATTACTCTACCACCAAATTAAAAAGCCCTTTATCGGATTTGAACCGATGACTTATGCCTTACCATGGCATTACTCTACCACTGAGTTAAAAGGGCTTTTTATTCAATTCAAAAATTAGCCACTTTGATTTCCCATTATGGGTCTACTGCATAATGTACATAATATATGTATATATCGAGATATAGAAGTTTATTCATGGCGAGGTTCAAAATCTTGAGAAAATCAAGAAAAATAAGAAAATCTTTCATATTCTCTCTTATCACTTGCATAAAGTAGAGGTTTTTTTTTTATTTTATTATATAAAAAAATACATATAATAAAATACGTGAAGAGAGAGTTGACACAATAAAAAATTATATAGTAGTATCCAATATACTTGAAGAGGGTAAGTTCATAGGTATGTAAACACGATCTCGGACGACTCACCAAACCAAAGCCCAGAAGTTCTATTTTTTAGAAGAGGAGAACAAATATGTATCAATTGTTGAATCGGATACAACAATGGGCCAAAAAAAAAAGACCAAAGGGGCAATAAGAGCTGCTGTCAAAAAAATGGTAGACTTTGTTTTTTTTTTATCTTTAGGCTATTGACTTTTCACGTGCTCAGAACGTTCTGCAGAATTAGGGACTTTTTTCTTCTATTGGCTGATCTTATGATGAGAATTTTCTCCATTTATGTTTTATTTCCTCTAATTCGAATTGGGTAGGGTATAAAGGAATTCGCGCTCTTCATATACCCATATGGCTGGGTATTAATTTTCAGTGATATACTTCTTGTCTGTTTTGGTGAGAGATTGAAACTTTTTTTAACAGGCATCTCTTGGAAAAACCTTCGAGTTCAAAACTTTTCAATTTTTCTTAAAAAGTTTTGGACGGATTTGTTGAAGCGATTTTTGACAGGTACCCCTTAGAAAGGGCGTACTTGAATATTCTCCAAGGATTCTAGTTGGTGCATTTTGAACAAACTATGTTAGAGTTTTAGCAACAATTTGCTTGTAAAAAGTGGGCAGTAGAATTTATATTGCAGAGTATAAAAATTATTCTACTGCCTGCCTAACAAAAAATAATAAACCATACCCTACATACCTAACTCCTCCTGGCTATGGGTTTTCTGCTTCCGAAGACTAGGAAAAAAGGAGGATTCTGGAACCCTAAGGGTTCGATGGTATATGGATATGGAAAATATAAGATTCCCGATCCTAGCGAGAAAAGGAAGGGAACAGATACCCAATATGAATCTTGGGAGGAACATTTGGTAATGGTCTTGGTCCTCTATGCTTTTTTTTTATGTGTTCTTAGTTCTATTCATCTTCTTTGATTCTTTTAAACAAGAATCTAATAAACTAGAATTGAGTGGAAAAGAGGAGAGGAAATTAGTAAATGGAGAGGATCGACTAACCAGAGACATTTAGGATCTTCTTTACATCAGGTAAATCCTGACCAAAATTTCTCAGGTAAGGATTTACCTGATTACGTCAGGTAAATCCGTCGGGTCCTGTCCGCCTTTCTCTTTAAGTTACGACTCTTTGTTTCTTGCTTCTCTCAAGCCCTAGGGAAAGTCTATGATCAATTTTTAAAATTCATCTCACTCTTTCTCTAGGGCTCGGACTTCATGATAAGTGGGGGAAGAAAACATCTTCCCCAATTTCTTTGTTCAGAATTGAACAAAAAGGAAAAGGAAGAAAGGGATTTATGGGGGCAGTGCTGCCCCCTATATCTCCTAGTGTATATTGTAGGAATAATAAAACTATTCCTTACAGCAGTCTGGCACACTTACGTCCTCGCAAAGTAAATAATGATCATTGTAGTCGTAACCATAGAATACGACCCTAACCGAAATGCATACATTAGGCTCATACGCTATTGGGATGGTAAGAAGATATGTATTTTACAGACCAGAGAGGCTATCTAAACCCTAAAGTAAAGGCCCGCGATCGAAGTACCAATCGCTCACTGTCATGAACCTTCTCCATTTGATTCAATAAGGGGGAATTAGCCTCTTTCCCGAATGGCTACCCTTGACAAAGGGTAGCGTTGGTATCATAATCTACATGTAGCGGGTATAGTTTAGTGGTAAAAGTGTGATTCGTTCTATTAATAACTGAATTTGAAATGATATACTTAAGGCGTCCTTAAGTTTTTTATATTCCGATGAAAACTTTAGTTCTTATAAAGGATTAAATCCTTTTTCTCTCAATAGCATATTGAGGAAGAATATACATTCTCGCGATTTGTATCCAAAGACTAATGGAAATTGCATCCAAAATACAAATTGGATTATGAGTACAGAGTCGCGAAGCATAATTTTGCATTGGATTAAGTATTCCAATTTTTTAAATACGAGTAAAGGATCTATGGATGAAGATACAAAAAAGTTTATTTCCAATCGTAACTAAATCTCCTTTTGTTAAAAAAGGAAATGGAAGCCAAATAGCTAAAAAACGGTAGTTTTGGTTTACTAGAACCATCAGCATATTGTTTCAGCTCGGTGGAAACCCAATTCTTTTCCTCAGGATCTCTTGAATAAAATTAGGGAACGAAGTAAGTAGATTAGATAGATTTAGTAGAATTTCTATTTCCTACTCTATAGGGATCATCTAGAAAGCGGAGAGCTTTGGTTCCATTCAGATAGAAAAGCTGACATAGATGTTAAGTGGTGAGAATATCCATAAAGGAGCCGAATGAAATCAAAATTTCATGTTCGGTTTTGAATTAGAGACGTTAAAAATAATCAACCAACGTCGACTATAACCCCTAGCCTTCCAAGCTAACGATGCGGGTTCGATTCCCGCTACCCGCTCCATTCTGTATAAAAGGACTATTCTATTTGTCTAGACATGGTAGAGGCTTGTATTCAACCTTTTTCGTCCACCAGTTTCCGGCCCTCCAGAGCGGAGTAGAGCAGTTTGGTAGCTCACGAGGCTCATAACCTTGAGGTCACGGGTTCGATTCCCGTCTCCGCACTTAGCTGTCTGTATAAAAGGACTATTCTATTTGTATAGATATGGTAAAGGGCTGGGCGGTATCCAACCCTTTTTTATTCATTAGTTCCCGGTCCTAGAGGGCAAAATTGAGCAGTTTACAAAGTCACTTGCCCCTACAAGAAGAACTCTCAAGGCTCCTTCCTACCCTGCAGAAAAGAAAAAAGAAATGAAAGAAAGGCACAGTCTACCTCCCTTCCCTTTAAAAGCAGTTTGCCTGTTGTTCGTCTCGGTGAATCCCCGATTTAGGGAGCCCTGTTGGCGAGTTCGATTCCCGCCGCCGGAGCCCCCTTTTTTTTGAGTGGGGTGCAAAGGAAGGATAAGATAGTAAGGGATACGGTACTAGACTAACACCTACTTAATTTAATATAAGTAGTTAAGTAGTTAAGTAGTCAACTAGACTAAATTTTTTATCATAGTACTTTACTAAATTAAGCTGGCGAGCGGCGGGAATCGAACCCGTATCTTCTCCT